ATCAATAGATGTCAAAGATGATGAACCAATAGATTTTTTTTACTTCTGTCACTATATCTTTATTTGTGCCGTCTATAATGAAATGAATAATGAATGAGAAATTTACTAAAAAGCTTTCAATTGGGACTGATTTTGTCAATTGGTCTTTTTCTTATCTTGTATTTCTCAAAAATAGAAACTTAGGTAAGTGTTTCATAAACATATGTATAAATAGAACGTATCCCATTTAGTTCCTTCATGCCTACTATAACTAGTTATTTCGGTTTTCTACTGGCGGCTTTAACTATAACTTCAGCTCTATTTATTGGTCTGAGCAAGATACGACTTATTTGAAATTGATTGAATAAACAATTCATAAAAATAAATGTTTTTGTGAGATTCCAGGTAGTCCATAGTTCCTTCCATGTAAATTGTAAATTCTTGGTTATTGAGATTCATGGGCGATTTGGATTAATATCTAGAGATAGATATTACCTCCCCCTTTTACTTTACCTACCCTTTCAAAAAATTGAAATGATTGAAGTTTTACTATTTGGAATCGTGTTAGGCCTAATTCCTATTACTTTGGCTGGATTATTCGTAACTGCATATTTGCAATACAGGCGCGGCGATCAGTTGGACCTTTGATTAAGTAACATCTCTTTTTTCTTGACCTCCTGCGGATTAAAAAAGGGAGGAGGTCAAATTCGGGTTGCTGCTTAAGTTAGTAAAGTTATTTCATTGTAATTCGACCTAAGCTAAGAAGAACAGAATCACGCTCTGTAGGATTTGAACCTACGACATCGGGTTTTGGAGACCCGCGTTCTACCGAACTGAACTAAGAGCGCTTTCTTATCACAATATAAAAGACCGTAAATAAATCAATTTTATTTGTAACCCCCACTATATCTTGCATGCATATATATGTATCATAAAGAAAGGGTTATGTATGTCCAATTTTCATTGATCTCAATTGATCCTTCATTACTACACACAGGAGAAGTAATAAATAGGGATGACAGGATTTGAACCTGTGACATTTTGTACCCAAAACAAACGCGCTACCAAGCTGCGCTACATCCCTTTCAATTAGCCTACAGTGTCATTGTAGAGAATCCCCGTCTTGTTTTCCACATCGTAATTTCCTCCATTGAGATACTATACAATTTATCTTGCCATTTCTTCTTTGTTCATCTCATATACATATAAACATATAATAAAAGAATAATTCAATTATCTTATATAAAATATAAAAAAAAAAATGAGAAATTTACCTTTACTATATTTATTTAATTTTCTTTCTATATATAGAATTCTATTATTAATAAAATAATTCTATTAAACTCTAATTTTTATGAAAATTTAGAAATATATAAATTAATAAATATATTTTATATTAAATATTTTATTATATAAAATATTAATTTATTATATAAATTCTATTAAATATTTTATTATATAAAATATTAAATAGAATAAGAATATTAAATTTCAATAGTAATATTAATTATTACTATAAATTGAATTTCATTTTATAAACCCAACATATAAATAAATTGATATCGGTAATATTCATAAAATAAGTGGACGTCTTTTTCTGTTGTAAAGAAAGGAAAGAAAATAGAATCTATCGGGTCGCTATATCCATTTTAGTTAGGGATTCCCCGTACAAATACAAGTGATCCTTAACTACATATGTATCTGATCATATATGTATTACAATAAAGAAGGAGGATTTTCAATGCGAGATATAAAAACATATCTTTCTGTGGCACCCGTGTTAAGCACTCTATGGTTCGGGTCTTTAGCAGGTCTATTGATAGAGATCAATCGTTTATTCCCAGATGCGTTGACATTCCCTTTTTTTTCATTCTAGTTAGGGATGAAGAAGCTTAGAGATACAATAAATTATCTGTGACTAACCCCCCCTTCTTTGTTTTGTTCTTGACTGTCATTTTTTTAGGATAAAAAAAGAAGATTCACCCGGAACGAAACTCGGGTTTAGGCGGAATTAATAGAGATTAATAGAGGGAGAACAGAAAAAAAAAAAAGGGTCGAGGACAACAAAAGTATACAAGATACTTAAATTTAATACTGGTACTAATTTAATTGATAGTTAGAAATCGTTGTATTACTTATTATTTCTCTATTGATATTGATTGCAATGAAATATTTCAGAATTGGATTTATTTCGAGTCAGCAACTTCTTTTTTCTTGTTTCGGATCGAAAATGGAAGAGTTGGGTGAATCCAAAATAAAAAAGGGAGGTTCATGGCCAAGGGTAAAGATGTGAGAGTAAGAGTTATTTTGGAATGTAACAGTTGTGTCCGAAATGAGATTAATAAGAAATCACGGGGTATTTCCAGATATATTACTCAAAAGAATCGACACAATACGCCTAGTCGATTGGAATTGAGAAAATTTTGTCCCTATTGTTACAAGCATACAATTCATGGGGAGATAAAGAAATAGATAAAATGGAACGCGTGTGTAAACCCTCCAAGGAACAGGAATCAATTACATAAACATAATAATTACATAATAAATTACATATTAATATATAAAAATAAAAACAACCAAATCCTATTTCGGTCGGATCAAAAATGAAATTAGAATTAAGAAATAGGATTTTAAAGATAAGGAATAAACCATGGATAAATCCAAGCGACTTTTTCTTAAATCCAAGCGATCTTTTCGTAGGCGTTTGCCCCCAATTGGGTCGGGGGATCGAATTGATTATAGAAACATGAGTTTAATTAGTCGATTTATTAGTGAACAAGGAAAAATTTTATCTAGACGAGTGAATAGATTGACGTTGAAACAACAACGATTAATTACTATTGCTATAAAACAAGCTCGTATTTTATCTTTGTTACCTTTTCTTAATAATGAGAAACAATTTGAGAGAACTGAGTCGACTCCTAGAACTACGGGTCCTCGAACTAGAAATAAATAGATAGGCCTATTCTTCAATTGCAATTGAATCAAAATTCCAATCGAACCCCAACTCAGATTGATTTTTTGTTCGAAAAATTAGAGAATCCAGATTGGATTGTCACGTTGTAAGAAAAAAGGCGTAAGGTAAATAAAGTCAAAAATATTTCTTTTTTTTTATTGAAGCGTGTTCATTCATTTTGACTATATTTATCTATCCTATTAATTTATACTCGACCTTCCCGGAGCTCATTCTCCGGGGGCTCCGTTTAAATCATTACGGTGTATTCCTTACAATCTCCTTATTTATTTAATGATCTTATTGGAAATCATGTAAAGACAATTCATATTTGATATGGCTATTTGTGCAAGCATTTTACGATTAATAATCCGCGAGTTCCTCTTGTACATATCATGTATTGATCTACAATAACTACTGTATACTAGTTCTGGATAATAACTATTGACTACCGAAGGCCTAGCCTGACGAGCGGATGCATTTATCCGAGTGATCCACAAACGACGAAAATTTCTCTTTTGCCTGCCCCTATCCCGATGAGCAGAAACTAAGGCTCTCATTTTCTGTTGAAAAGTAGTTCGAGTAAGTCTTGAATGAGCCCCTCGAAAGGTTGATGCAAATAAACGAATTTTTGTTCTACGTCTCCGAGCTATATACCCTCGTCTAATTCTGGTCATTGAATCAAATGAAACTTTGATGAATATGAATAACTAATTGATTTATTTTCTTTCAGTCATTCTTTTCTCCTTTCCTGGTCTATTAATAACAAAACGGATTCTTCCGGTGTATAAAAAAAATTCCAATGGCTTTTGCTACTATGACCTTCCCAACCACGATTTTTTCCAGGCATTTAACCCCGAAATAAGGAAATTGTATTGATACTAGGTATCAACAAAGAACAAAATAGTAAATTGTAAATTAAGTTGAGTATAAAGTATCAATAACAATAAATAGTAAAGGTAAATGCATAAAGAAATAGTGGGTTCCATCGTTTCTATGGTTGCTTCTTAAACGGTGAGGTCCTCTCTATACACCGGAGTCCCTCCCTTCATTTAATCAATGTTATTAGTAACTTGTACAGTTCACATTCTTTGACTCTACCCATGAATTATCCAGTAATAGGTCTTTTCACAATGAGATCTACCCATACAGTAACGGTATTTAATTACAAAGGTTGGCTAGGTAGCTGACCCTGTTAGTCCGTTCTTGCAAGAGTGGGAGCATAATTCTTTTGCTTCTTAAATACTATTTGATTTTCCCCCGCTTAATGGATAACCATTTGCTACCAATGGGGAATTGCTTCTCATCTCCAATTGAGGTGATTGGATTTGCACCAATAGAAACCATAAATTTCATACACAATGGAGGTTTGTTTTTTTAGATTCATATATTGAATGGAATTCTTCCATCCTATTCATTGGTACTGGTCATTGATACTGGAAAAACTTTTCCTTTATTTTATTTTGTTCCAGCTCATGATCTGAACGAGTCGCACATACACCCTAGTACATGTTCCTCGACGCTGAGGACATCCCCGAAGAGCGGGGGATTTTGTTACATTTTTTATTGGCTGTCTTGTATTTCTAATAAGTTGTTTAATGGTTGGCATGCTAAATCGTATATAAATGGTCTGGTTTAGATCAATCCTAACCAGATGATTATAAATTATTATTATTTTTTTTTTTTTTTACCTTATTTTACCCTGGTAAGCAGAAAAAATATGAAATTTAGGTTCATCCGAATTATGGTTCAAAATGGAATCTCGGATTTACGTGAAATCCCCGGCATTTTCGGCCGCTACAAGATCAACAATTCCATGGGCTTGGGCTTCTGTTGCTGACATAAAAACATCCCTTTCCATGTCTTCGGATACAACCCATAAGGGTTTGCCCGTTCTTTGTACATAAACCCTTGTGAGGGTTTCGCGAAGTTTCAGCAGTTCTTCCGCTTCCAGGATAAATTCTCCTGTTTGTGCCTTATAAAAAGAACTAGCAGGTTGGTGGATCATTACCCTGATGATATAACATAATGAATGGTTTCTCGATCTCGTACGATCGGACGAAGGAAAGAGATAAAGAATAACAAGAAAGAAGAAAATAAGAATAGATATATAATTGAACAACCGTACAGGCATTTTTTGTGCATACGGCTCCACAATGGAATTTACTTTTCCTTTCGGTCGAGCAAAAAGAGAAATAGGATCCATCAAATCCCAATAAAAAAGTGATCCATTTACCAACCTTCTTTTCGGGGGGGTTCAAAAATACTATGATGGTTCCGTTGCTTTCTATATTTATCATTTATCTTGTATGTGATTCAGCAATCCCAAAGTTTATTTTTGATCGGATCAAAAAAAAAAAAAATGATCATTTTTTTTTAGTACTCTTTCATAACATAAATATTGGAAAGAGACTTCTGGTGTGAAAACAAAAAAGTTTGTGACGCTGAAATGAATCCCGGATAGATAAGATCAAATCGGAGATACTTTTTGTCTCATATTACTCGCCGATACATAATCTCATGTTATGAAAAAACAATAATGGTTTGTTCATATCGAACTCGAAGTGCCATGCTATTATTACTTAATATTCGTATTCTGATTCATATTACATGTCGCGAAGGCATAGTCTTATTTTTTTCTCAAATCAAATAAAAAACTCATTGGCGCCAAGCGTGAGGGAATGCTATACGTTTGGTAATTTCTCCTCCGACCAGGAGAAAAGATGCCATTGAAGCGGCTAATCCCATGCATATTGTATGTACATCTGGTAGCACAAATTGCATAGTATCATAAATGGCTACTCCGGGTATTAACCACCCGCCGGGGGAGTTTATAAACAAATAAAGATCTCGGGTCTCATCTTCTAGACTGAGATATACCATGAGACCAATAAGTTGGTTTGAGATCGCGCTATTAACGCCTTGGCCTAAAAAAAGTAATCTTTCTCGATGAAGTCGGTTGATTAGGACAAAATTTTATCCCTTAGGAACCGTACACGCACCTTTGGATGCATACGGTTCAAAAAAAAAAAATTGTGAAAAAAAAAAAAAGAATCAATGTGTTGATTCCAGCCCGCCTTCTTTTTTATAGTTAAAGTATAGTAGGACTTTTCCACTTCTTAATGAAGGGGCTTTTTCTTCTATTTTTTTAAGAAAGATTATTTTTTGATCGCCTCTCCGTAAAAACGGAGAGAATCCACTAAACTTATCAAATTAACCTCTCATTGATGTATTGTTTCATCGAAATCCAATCCAAATTACGATGTAATTTTCTTGTTCCTGAATGGGCCTCCTCAATTATTTTAGGTTTATGTTCTACTCCGGGTAAAGATCCGCCCGATTTCAATTTGCACATATAGGACAAATGATCCCAATACCACTTTTTTTGGTACTACTTTTTTTTTAATCATTTCTTTCATGCCTTTCTTACGACAAATATTCGATGTAGTCATCATATTATTTCATTGATTGACAGTTTGAGATCGTTCATATGCTATAAAGTAATGACTTATGTATGGTAAAGTGGTAATCATACATATATTACCAATTGGGTATTTTCTGAACGGAGCCTGGATACTTCATTTTATTGGTCCAACCAAGCCAACCATAAATTTTTATAATGGATAATATTAATATTGATCTCGACCCCCTCAAAAATGGATCTAATTGCACTTCACGCTCCAAATTATTGATGGTTTTCAAGCAATCTTTTTTGGGCGAAACAGAGGGTATCTCGATCGGGGGAGAGAACGGGGAAATCCCATATGACCCAATATGTCTGACAAGTCGCACTATATGTCAACCCAAATTGCATCTTCCTCTCCAGGACTCCGAAAAGGTACTTTTGGAACACCAATAGGCATCAACTGAAAGAAAGGGTAGTTGAGTATTATATTTTACTTTGATGGGGAAACGTAATGTTGTATTTTATCCATATATATTGGAAAATTCCTAGAGTAAGACGAAATGAATAAAGGAAAATTATTACGAATGGGTCGGGCTGTTCAAATGATGAACAAGTATCTACGCATTCGCTCATAGAAAATGGGACCAATCTCCCCATTGCGTATTGGTACTTATCGGGTATAGAATAGATCTGCTTATCTTTGTTCCTACAAACAGAATTGTTCCATTATTACCAACGAAATGGAATTAAATAAATATTCACCCTTGCTCCGAAATAATCCACTGAAAGGGAGAGGTCCATAGCAGAGTCTTTTCCAATGCGATAAAGTTACATAGTGTCTATTTTTCTTTGATAAAGGGGTATTTCCATGGGTTTGCCTTGGTATCGTGTTCATACCGTCGTATTGAATGATCCCGGTCGCTTGCTTTCTGTACATATAATGCATACAGCTCTCGTTTCTGGTTGGGCCGGTTCAATGGCTCTGTACGAATTAGCAGTTTTTGATCCCTCCGACCCTGTTCTTGATCCAATGTGGAGACAAGGTATGTTCGTTATACCCTTCATGACTCGTTTAGGAATAATCAATTCATGGAGCGGTTGGAGTATCACAGGAGGGACTATAACGAATCCGGGTATTTGGAGTTACGAAGGTGTGGCTGGGGCACATATTATGTTTTCTGGTTTGTGCTTCTTGGCAGCTATCTGGCATTGGGTATATTGGGATTTAGAAGTATTCTGTGATGAACGTACAGGAAAACCTTCTTTGGATTTGCCCAAGATCTTTGGAATTCATTTATTTCTTTCAGGATTAGCTTGCTTTGGGTTTGGTGCATTTCATGTAACAGGCTTGTATGGTCCTGGAATATGGGTGTCTGATCCTTATGGACTAACCGGAAAAGTACAATCTGTAAATCCTGCGTGGGGGGTAGAAGGTTTTGATCCTTTTGTTCCGGGAGGAATAGCCTCTCATCATATTGCAGCAGGTACATTGGGTATATTAGCGGGCCTATTCCATCTTAGTGTTCGTCCGCCCCAACGTCTATACAAAGGATTACGTATGGGTAATATTGAAACTGTTCTTTCCAGTAGTATCGCCGCTGTCTTTTTTGCAGCTTTTGTTGTTGCTGGAACTATGTGGTATGGCTCCGCGACTACCCCGATCGAATTATTTGGTCCAACTCGTTATCAATGGGATCAAGGATACTTCCAGCAAGAAATATATCGAAGGGTTGGTGCCGGACTAGCCGAAAATCAGAGTTTATCAGAAGCTTGGTCTAAAATTCCCGAAAAATTAGCTTTTTATGATTACATTGGCAATAATCCAGCAAAGGGGGGATTATTTAGAGCGGGCTCAATGGACAACGGGGATGGAATAGCTGTTGGATGGTTAGGACATCCCGTCTTTAGAGATAAAGATGGGCATGAGCTTTTTGTACGTCGTATGCCTACTTTTTTTGAAACATTTCCGGTAGTTTTGGTAGACGGAGACGGAATTGTAAGAGCCGATGTTCCTTTTAGAAGGGCAGAATCGAAGTATAGTGTCGAACAAGTAGGAGTCACTGTTGAGTTCTATGGTGGCGAACTCGATGGAGTGAGTTATAGTGATCCTGCTACTGTGAAAAAATATGCTAGACGTGCTCAATTGGGTGAAATTTTTGAATTAGATCGCGCTACTTTGAAATCTGATGGTGTTTTTCGTAGCAGCCCAAGGGGTTGGTTTACTTTTGGACATGCTTCGTTTGCTTTGCTCTTCTTTTTCGGACACATTTGGCATGGTGCTAGAACCTTGTTCAGAGATGTTTTTGCTGGTATTGACCCAGATTTGGATGCTCAAGTGGAATTTGGAGCATTTCAAAAACTTGGAGATCCAACTACAAGGAGACAAGTAGTCTGATACAATATTGCTCTTGTATCTTTCGCCTCCATTGGATTTTTGTGATTTAACTTTGACATAGAGTACTAGAGAAATCTTGATTTGAATCACCGCCCCTTTCTTTGACTCTTGTCCTTTCTTAATCTGGGAAATGATCCCAAATGAACAGGTGTGGAAGCTATAATTGTAAACCACGATCGAATTTATGGAAGCATTGGTTTATACGTTCCTCTTAGTCTCGACTCTAGGAATCATTTTTTTCGCGATATTTTTTCGAGAGCCACCTAAGGTTCCGACTAAAAAGGCGAAATGATTTTTCATTATTTTACATTACATTATCCAAATTGAAGTAAAGTAATGAGCCTCCCATATGATATGGGAGGCTCATTACTTTACTTCAACTAGTCCCCGTGTTCCTCGAATGGATCTCTTAGTTGTTGAGAGGGTTGCCCAAAAGCGGTATATAAGGCGTACCCGGTAAAACTTACAAGTAAACCAGATATAAAGATGGCGACTAGGGTTGCTGTTTCCATTATTATAAAATTTAAAGACCACAATGGATCTATGATAAGATCGTTTATTTACAACGGAATGGTATACAAAGTCAACCGATCTCAACCAATGCAATAGGATTTATGGCTACACAAACCGTTGAGGGTAGTTCTAGATCTGGTCCAAGACGAACTACCGTAGGGAATTTATTGAAACCATTGAATTCGGAATATGGTAAAGTAGCCCCCGGGTGGGGAACTACCCCTTTGATGGGGGTCGCAATGGCTCTATTTGCAGTATTCCTATCTATTATTTTGGAGATTTATAATTCTTCCGTTTTACTGGATGGAATTTCAATGAATTAGGTCCATAAAAATCATGAAGTCCTGGCTTTTCAATCCAAAATGAATCACTTAGGACTCGGATTTCTAGGCCATTCTGGCAGTTCGACCGTGGAATTCCTTTCTTTCTGTATTTCCGGAATATGAGTGTGTGACTTGTTATAATTGATCCTATTGATAGTACAGAGAGTGGGTCTGTCATCTTGAGAGAGATGGGTTCTGCCTCGTCGGATATTTATTTTTGTATCTGGAGCACAGAATATATGGAATAGATCAAGAAATATTTGAACTATGATTCATGCCTAGTATTCAGACCTCGCGACTGGACTCAAAAAAAATTTCAAAGATTTATTTTAGAATTCTAAATCGAAGGTTTTGTTTTTCTTCCTTAAACATTCTATTCTGTTTATGTTTATGTTTCTTTATTTTGACCAACGGACAAATCAAATGTTTCT